CAATCTTACACTTACTTCAATTCTATTTTGATATGGTATAGACATATCCTGTTCTTATACAAATAAGACTTTCTTGCCTTGCTTTCACAGCACCTCGGGGTATCTCTAAAGACATTACTTCACATTGAGTTTACAATTCTAATTCTATAGCAATTAAATAAATAAAGATAAATAAATAAAGGTGAAATCTTATGAAATTCATGTGTATTAGTAAGATGAATATATTATTAGCTAAGAGAATAATAATGAATAATATGAAAAGACTCATATGCTATTGGTATTATTTTTTTCATTACGATCCATAATAGCAAATTATTGCTTTTACAGAATGCATTGATCGATTCTATTATCTCTCCCTGTTTAAGATTAAATAGATTTGAAAAAGGGCCTTAGATATAAGATATAACAACTCGTGGATTCTCTATCGGAAAATTCCAATTATAGGCTTTGCTTTGAACCTATACTATCTCGTCGCCCGGCTTGCGCCCCCAAAAAGTCGAGTTATGAAATGAGAGTTTGAAGTCTTCAAAGACTCATTCCAAATATGGGTCTTTTGTACTCGAAATTAGGTTTCATATCAGTAAAAAAGTTATTTTGAAGCAAACCTATACACTGGGGCGCAGCACGGCGATAGAGTCAGTCAAATGATAAATGATGTGATTCTGATCTATAAAAAAAAAAAGATATTTTTCATTTTTAATGGAATCGCGAGTTAGCGGACGATTCGGCAGACAAAATGCTAAATGATAAAACCAACTCACGGAAATCGAAAGGGGGCAAACACTAATGGATTAAAAGACAATTAATTCATTATCTTTGAGACAAGACAATAAATTCTTGGGACTGCTTTTCCGCACAATAAAAGCGACGGGTCAGGGGATTGCTAATTCAGCCAAATTCCAACCCTAATATTATTGTAGAAAGTAAGCATCGGTAGAATTGGAATTTTGAATGATGGGCAATTGGTTTGGAGTAGAAAATTGGGATACAAATATAGATTGTATAACAGCCAGCCTAAGACCCATATGATTTACTATTTGATTCCATTTGTCTTGGGTCTCGTTGTAGTTTTTTTTACCCAACCCGGGCTCATGTCATGATTTTTCCTTCAAAAATCAAAAATCCCCTTCTTTTGGGTATACAAAAAGAGAAAAGGGCCTCTTGATTGTGGTCAGAGGTCAAAATCATCATATTATGTAATAGCACCATGAAGATTAATGAATATGAAGAATAGGTTTGTTTATCCGAAATTTCAAAACACCGGTTGGGTCCATTGAACTTCATTTTTACATTTTTATTAGTTTTATGCTTCGAACGATCCCAAAAGAGCGAGTGTGCTGGAATGATTCTATTCCGATGGAACAAGCACCCGGCCAGCTACAAACAATATAATAATGAGAAAAGTATACTAGAATACTATAAATACACTAAAGAATTAGTAAGATAGAAAGAAAAAGAAATGCCATTTTTTTTTTCATTTTCAATTCATTACCAAATTAGGGCTATACGGACTCGAACCGTAGACATTCTCGGTAAAACAGATCAAACGTTTTATTATCGAAATGATTTGACCTGTTTCAAAGACCCAACATGCATTTTTTTTTGCATTGGGCTCTTTCATCAACTGATAGAAAGATCAGCTAGTCCGCCATATTTTTCTTGATAAAAAGATAACAAGATGGCTCCACGTGCTATGATTCAGTATTTGTATTTCTGCTCATGAGCAATACCAAAGTGTTTCAAAGAAGAGTTGGCTTGACGTAGGTCTGCCTATGGCCTAGATCAACCTAAGTGAAATGTAGTCTCTATCGCTCTGCTCAAAGCGTCAAATATGAAACTTTATACACCTTAAAGTTCATAGGACGAAAAGAGATTTTTTTGAGGTCCTTCTACTCATTCTACCTAGCATTGAGTGGTCTGAATATTGACCTTATCAATTATCAAATCTATGATGGGTTCGATTTTAGTGCCCAAATGGGCACCCTACATAATTGGACCAATCAAATATTTGTCAGGCTCTTGTTCTCTCGAATCCATGGAGTAAGACATCAATTTCTCAATAAGAGAAATTCTGTTGATTGCATGATGGACTCCTTTGAAAAACATTGGCGCGCGTGTAAACGAGGTGCTCTACCTAACTGAGCTATAGCCCTTTTATTTGTGAGAAATATTTTACTTTGTATTTCATGTCTTGTCAAGATGAATAGTACTATTCATCTTGACAAGACATGATTGATCTCTCATATGTTTCCTGTGAGAATATTGCTTAGAAGTCAAATTCTATCTATAATCCATCAATGTGAGGGGTTTCTTTTGTTTCTCTTTGTGATGATAAATAACCTACTTAACCCAGTGGTTAGAGTATTGCTTTCATACGGCAGGAGTCATTGGTTCAAATCCAATAGTAGGTAGAACTTATTAGATACCGCAGTCAATGGTATCTAATAAGTATTTCTACCCGCCTTCTTTATTCTTTGTTATTTATTTTGTACCTTTTCCATTCCCTGCTACTCCTATTCTATTGAATTGATTGATTTTTTCCTTGCGTCAGAATCCGATTACCCTTGATTGAGTCGGCAGAATCAAAAAAAGAGTATATAAACACAACCTCTTTTTATTATTTGGCCACGCCAACAACTAATTACGAGATTGCATTAATAGCCTCTACTCGCGTTCTAGCTCGTCTGAGAGCTAAATTCGCCTCAATTGTTTGTCTTTTCCCTTCAGCTCTACTCAAGTTAGCTTCCGCTATTTCAAGAGTTTGCTGAGCTTCTTTTGGATTAATGTCACTACCCCTTTCCGCATCGTTTACTAAAACGGTTATTTCATTATTGACTATTCTAGCGAAACCACCCATCACGGCTATTGTAAACCATTGCCCCTTCAGACCTATTCTCAAAATGCCTATATCTACAGCCGTGGCAATGGGGGCGTGATTTGGTAATACACCAATCTGACCACTATTAGTAGATAAAATGATTTCTTTCACTTCCGAATTCCAAATAATTCGATTAGGAGTTAGTACACATAGATTTAAGGTCATTTCTTCGATTTGCTCTCCTCGTCTAGGTTCAGAGCCTTCGCGGTAGCTTCATCGATGTTACCTACCAAATAAAAGGCCTGCTCAGGAAGACTATCTAATTCTCCGGAAAGGATCAGTTGAAATCCCCTAATTGTTTCTCTTAGACCAACATATTTTCCCGGGGAACCCGTAAATACTTCTGCTACGAAGAAGGGTTGTGATAGGAAACGCTCAATTTTTCGTGCTCTTGCTACAGTTAAACGATCCTCTTCGGATAATTCGTCCAACCCAAGAATAGCTATAATGTCCTGAAGTTCTTTGTAACGCTGTGAAGTTTGCTTAACCCTTTGCGCAGTTTCATAATGTTCCTCGCCAACGATCCGAGGTTGAAGCATGGTTGACGTTGAATCTAAAGGATCCACTGCTGGATAGATCCCTTTGGCAGCCAGTCCTCTGGATAATACAGTAGTGGCATCTAAATGTGCAAATGTTGTGGCAGGGGCGGGGTCAGTCAAATCGTCCGCAGGGACATAAACTGCTTGAATGGAAGTTATGGATCCCTCTTTGGTAGAAGTAATTCTTTCTTGCAAAGAACCCATTTCTGTACTAAGAGTCGGTTGATAACCTACAGCAGAAGGCATTCTCCCTAATAAAGCAGATACTTCGGACCCTGCTTGGACGAAACGAAAAATATTGTCGATAAATAGAAGTACGTCTTGTTCATTAACATCCCGGAAATATTCCGCCATGGTTAGGGCAGTTAAACCAACTCTCATACGAGCTCCCGGCGGTTCATTCATCTGACCATAGACTAGGGCTACTTTTGATTCTGCAATATTTTGTTCATTAATGACTCCCGATTCTTTCATTTCCATGTAAAGGTCATTTCCTTCACGAGTACGTTCACCTACTCCGCCAAATACGGATACGCCTCCATGAGCTTTGGCAATGTTGTTGATCAATTCCATGATGAGTACTGTTTTACCTACTCCAGCCCCTCCGAAAAGTCCGATTTTTCCTCCACGGCGATAAGGAGCTAAAAGATCCACTACTTTAATCCCTGTCTCAAAAATCGATAATTTGGTATCTAACTGTATAAAGGCAGGCGCAGATCTATGAATAGGAGATGTTGTGCGTGTATCTACAGGACCTAAATTATCAACAGGTTCTCCAAGAACGTTGAAAATTCGTCCGAGAGTCGCTCCACCAACTGGAACACTTAGAGGAGCTCCTGTGTTAATCACTTCCATCCCTCTCATCAGACCATCTGTTGCACTCATAGCTACAGCTCTCACTCGATTATTTCCTAATAATTGCTGTACCTCACAAGTCACATTAATTTCTTGGCCAAGAGTATCTTGACCTTTAACTACTAAAGCGTTGTAAATATTAGGCATCTTTCCCGGCGGAAAGGCTACATCCAGTACCGGACCAATGATTTGAACGATACGCCCCTGGTTTTTTTCTTCAAGTGTGGAAACCCCAGGACCAGAAGTAGTAGGATCAATTCTCATAAGAAAAAATAATCAAAAGAGAGTCTTCTTTCATTTTGCAAACCTAAAAAACAAAAAAATGTCCGAAAGAAAGTTGAGCCCTTAATCCAATAAGAAATGGGAGTTAGTACTCGATTTCACTGATACGATCCAACTGAATCCAATTCCATTCTTTAACTCAATTCAATAAGTGAAGTTTCAAGTTCAACGACCTCATTTTCAAAAAGATCAAGTAGATAAATTAAGAATCATGAGGAATTCTTTCATTTCGCTAAGATTATAGATATTCCTAACGGAATTCGAACCTGAACTCTATTTATAGATTGATTCTTTTTCTGGCATTAGCCATTGTTTTTTCTTTTTGCATATTGATTTCCACCTATTCTTCTTATAGCCTTTCTTCAGGAATTCCACCTATTTTCACATCTAGGATTTACAACTACAAGACACTGTCAAAAGTTCATTTTTCTATTTAAATACTTATC